GTGTATAATATCTTCACTTTCAATAGTTACATACAAGTCTCTAGAACATAGAAAAGCAGGATGTCCATGACGTGTACGTGTCGGATGAACCAAATCCTCATTGAATTTTATTTTTCCATTAGAAGGGGCTCGGACATGTTCTGCAGTACCCCCTGTGAATACTCCGCCGGTATGAAAAGTTCTTAATGTTAATTGAGTACCTGGTTCTCCAATAGATTGACCCGCAATAATACCTACAGCTTCTCCCAATTCGACCAGGTCGTCGTGAGCTGGGCTTCGGCCATAGCATAGTTGACAAATCCAAGATGTACTCCTACAAGTAAAGGGGGTTCGAATAGAGATTGGTTGTGCTCTAAAAGTTATGAATCTATTAACAAGTCCAACCCCAATATCTTGATTTCTAGTAGCAATGCATCGCGAACCTATATATATATGATCCGCTAATACACGCCCAATTAATGTTTGGATAAAAATCCTGTCGGTCATCATTCCATTTCGAGGACTTACAGAAATACCTCGTACGGTGCCACAATCTGTTCGACGTACAACAATGTGTTGAACTACTTCAACAAGTCTGCGCGTGAGGTATCCTGCATCTGATGTTCGGATAGCGGTATCCACAACTCCTTTACGGGCTCCGTAGCAAGAAATAATATATTCTGTTAAAGAGAGTCCTTCGCGTAAATTGCTTTGAATGGGTAAATCAATCATTTGACCTTGGGGATCCGACATTAATCCTCTCATACCTACTAATTGATGTACCTGAGATGCATTTCCTCTGGCTCCTGAAAAAGACATTATATGGACTGGATTAAAAGGATCGGTCATCCGAAAATTAGGATTCATTTCTTGTCGCAAATATTCACTTGTGGCATACCAGATCTCGATCGATTGACGTAATTTTTCTACCGCGTGTACATTCCCATAATGATGGTGTTTTTCCAAAATAAAACTTTGTTGTTCAGCGTCTTGAACTAGCCATCTTTTAGAAGGTATTGTTAAAAGATCATCAATTCCTAATGAAATGGATGCGGCGGTAGCTTGTCGGAAACCCAGAGTCTTTACTTGATCCAGGATATGTGATGTATATCCTATTCCATAGTGATCAATAAATCGACTAATAAGTCGTTTCATGGCAGTTCCGTCTATCACTTTATTGTGAAAGACCTGAGTGGGCCGTTCTGCCATCAGTACCTCCATATTGCGCTGAGTAGAATTTGACAATGGGTTTGAGTCAGTGATTGGACAACTTCCTTTTCTAGATCTTGATTCACGTAGAAATTCCGCAATTTTATAGTCCTAGTTAACCCGGCGAGACTCGAATTCCCGCTGGTAGCATAGAATTACAACAGCCCTGCCAAAACCCCTGTATGGCTTCTTCTATTTCTCGATAAAGAGAAATATGCCCAAGAGTGGTTCGAATATATATATAAAGAATTTCTTTTTTTATACTTCTTACTATTAGATAGTGTCCATAAATCTCATAATAGGTCCCCAAAGATTCATAGTGAATTTCAATGGGAGCTTCTCTTGCAGCAATAACGCGTTGATCTAGTCGCCACCGCAGCCACAAAGGACTACCTAAATTGATTCGTTTTTGCCGAAAAGCTCCAATTGCATCATAGGCGTTACAAAAAAACGGTTCTTTTTTTTTTGTATACTTATAGTTATTATCTTCATTTTGATAGTTTCTACCATTACACGGATTATACCTATTTACACAAATACCCCGACGATTTCCACTCGTTAAGACATAGAGTCCACTAAGCATATCTTGAGTTGGTGCAGAAATGGGATCTCCAATAGTTGGAGACAAAAGATTCATATGAGAAAACATAAGTAAACGTGCCTCTGCTTGAGCCTCCAAAGATAAAGGCACATGAACAGCCATTTGATCCCCGTCAAAGTCCGCATTGAAGCCCTTACAAACTAATGGGTGTAAACAAATAGCGCGCCCTTCTACTAAAATGGGGAGGAATGCCTGTATGCCTAATCTATGCAGAGTAGGCGCTCTATTCAGCAATACAGGATGGTCATCCAGAATTTCTTGAAGTATTTCCCATACAATCGGTTTTTTTTTACGAATTTGACTCTTAGCAACTCCGATGTTCGAAGCAAGATGTTTTCTAATTAGGTCACGAATTACAAATGCCTGGAAAAGTTCTATTGCTATTTCGCGAGGCAATCCACATCGATGTAATGAAAGTGAAGGGCCCACGACAATCACTGACCGCCCTGAATAATCGACGCGTTTACCAAGCAGAGTCTCGCGAACTCTTCCTTCTTTGCCTTCAATTACATCTGAAAGCGACTTGTAAACTCTATTATGATCATCCCTCATTGGTTGTCCGCAGATTCCATTATCAAGAAGTGCATCCACTGCTTCTTGTAGCAATTTTTCCTGAGATATTATTAATTCTTCTGGCGTAGCTATACTTGTTGTTAATAGATCTGTAAGAGTATTATTCCGATAGATAATTCTTCTATAGATTTCATTAAT